CCTCAACGAATCGATTTAAATAAATAAAATTGCGGAGTTGAAGGGAAATATCCAAATCCATGTCTTATTATTCTCAATAATCCATACTTGTAGCAATAAAATCCTATTATTCCTCCTATAAGTGAAAAACGATTGATTACAAATATATATTCTATATTCTCTCTATAAACTATAAAGGACCAGAAATACCTTGTTTACGTATCATTGGAAAGTGCATTAACATAAATACAGCAGTAAGAAGTGGCAATACAAAAGTGTGTAAACTATAAAAACGCGTCAAGGTGGATTGCCCCACACTGGCACTTCCACGCAATAATTCGACCAAAGGCGATCCTATTACAGGAATAGCCTCGGGTACACCTGTTACAATTTTCACCGCCCAATAACCAATTTGGTCCCAAGGTAAGGAATAACCAGTTACACCAAAAGATGCGGTCAATACTGCCAGAACCACACCCGTAACCCAAGTCAATTCCCGAGGTTTTTTAAATCCACCGGTGAGATAGACACGAAAAACATGTAGAATCATCATTAGGACCATCATACTTGCCGACCATCGATGAACTGATCGGATTAACCAACCAAAGTTAGCTTCCGTCATTATGTATTGAACAGAGGCAAAAGCCTCAGTAACGGTCGGACGATAGTAAAAAGTCATAGCAAACCCCGTAGCTACTTGTACTAAAAAACAAGTAAGTGTAATTCCCCCTAAACAATAAAATATATTGACATGGGGAGGAACATATTTACTAGTTATATCATCTGCAATCGCTTGAATCTCGAGGCGTTCTTCGAACCAATCATAGACTTTATTGAGATAGGTGAACCCCCCCCTCAGAACCATATATGAGACTTTCATCTCGTACAGCTCAAGTAAAAACACCAAAAAAAAAAATAATAGTCGGATGTGGACTATAAAGTTATGCAATAGAAAGTTTGAAACTTCTTAATCTCCGATTTAATATGGACGAAAGAAATCCAAAAGCTCTTCTTTGTGGTGATAATACTAAAATATCAAGTTGGCTCAATTTTCTTTCTTTAATCTTTACAGGCCTCTTGAATCCTCTCTTTGCCTATTTCTTTTTCTTTATTTTCTTTAATCCTTTTTTTGTCTCTAATGTGTCTTTTTCGTTTATTTATGATAGGGAATTCTCTTGTTACGACCCTATGAATCGATTAAAACCTCAGATTCATACTAGAACCACGACGATTCAATAAGAAATCATAAGCTAAGCCAAGGATTCCCTGAGTAAGAGCCATTGGATGATCACATATTTCATGAATTAGACTAAAAAAGAAAGATTTTTCTTCTTTCAAACAGTTTGAAATTCTTTTTGGAGTCCGGACACGAGGTCGAATATTAAGTATGAATCATAGTTCAAATATTTCTTAATCTAGTTCATTGTAGTTTGTGTTCCAGATATTTGACTAAATATCCGACGAAGTAGAACCATCTCTATTAAGGTGACAGACCTATTCTCTGTATTATCAATAGAATCAATTATAACAAGTCACACACTCATATTCCGGAAATACAGAAAGAAAGAAATTCCACGATCGAACTACCAAATCGGACAGAAATCCAAGTTCTAACTGATTGATTTTTTATTCAAAAATTAGTACTTTGTGGTTCTTAGAGATTTAATTCATTGAAATTCCATCCAATAAAACAGAAGAATTATAAATCTCCAAAATGATAGATAGAAATACCGCAAATAGAGCCATTGCGACTCCCATCAAAGGAGTAGTTCCCCAACCCGGAGCTACTTTACCATATTCCGAATTCAATGGTTTTAATAAACTCCCTACATTAGTTCGTCTTGAGCCCGATCTAGAACTGTTCTCAACAGTTTGTGTAGCCATAAATCCTATTGTATTCATTGAGGTCTGTTGACTTTGTATACCATTCCGTTGTAAATAAACGATCTTATGATAGATCCGTTGGGATCTTGAAATTCTATACTCATAATGGAAACAGCAACCCTAGTCGCCATCTTTCTATCTGGTTTACTTGTCAGTTTTACCGGGTACGCCTTATATACCGCTTTTGGGCAACCTTCTCAACAACTAAGAGATCCGTTCGAGGAGCACGGGGACTAGTTGAAGTAATGAGCCTCTCAACATTGGGAGGCTCATTACTTCAATTGTCAATTGAGATAATGAAAAATCATTTCATCTTTTTAGTTGGAACTTTAGGCGGTTCTCGAAAAAAGATAGCGAAAAAGATTATTCCTAGAGTCGAGACTAAAAGGAATGTATAAACCAATGCTTCCATAGATTCGATCGTGGTTTACAATTATAGCTTCCCTACCTATTTGTTTTTTCTTTTTTGTATATTTATTCTTTTTGGGAATCACCTAGAAAGAGCAAGAGTTAAAGAACGGTGATTCAAATTAACTCCAATACCCTATTAAAATTCCCTGCAAAAAGAAAATAGAGGCGAAAGATACCAAAGCGGTCTTGTATCAAACTGCCTGTCTTCTTGTAGTTGGATCCCCAATTTTTTGGAATGTTCCAAACTCTACTTGAGCATCCAAATCTGGGTCAATACCAGCAAAAACATCTCGGAACAAGGTTCGAGCACCATGCCAAATGTGTCCGAAAAAGAAAAGCAAAGCAAACGAAGCATGTCCAAAAGTAAACCAACCCCTTGGACTGCTACGAAAAACACCATCGGATTTCAAAGTTGCACGATCTAATTCAAAAATTTCACCCAATTGAGCACGTCTAGCATATTTTTTCACAGTAACAGGATCACTATAACTGACTCCATTGAGTTCGCCACCATAGAACTCAACGGTTACACCCACTTGTTCAACACTATACTTCGATTCTGCCCTTCTAAAGGGGACATCGGCTCTAACAATCCCGTCGCCGTCTACTAAAACGACTGGAAATGTTTCGAAAAAGGTAGGCATACGACGTACAAAAAGCTCATGTCCTTCTTTATCCCTAAAGATAGGGTGCCCTAACCATCCAATCGCTATTCCATCCCCATTATCCATCGAACCCGCCCTGAATAATCCTCCTTTTGCCGGATTATTGCCGATATAATCATAAAAAGCTAATTTTTCCGGAATTTTAGACCAGGCTTCTGATAAACTTTGATTTTCTGCTAGCCCGGCGCTAACTCTTCGATAGATCTCTTGCTGGAAGTAACCCTGATCCCATTGATAACGAGTAGGACCAAATAATTCGATGGGGGTAGTTGCTGAACCATACCACATAGTTCCAGCAACAACAAAAGCTGCAAAAAAGACAGCCGCGATACTACTGGAGAGTACGGTTTCGATATTTCCCATGCGCAATCCTTTGTATAGACGTTGTGGCGGTCGAACGCTAAGATGGAATAGACCCGCTAATATGCCCAATGTACCTGCTGCAATATGATGAGAAGCTATTCCTCCCGGAACAAAAGGATCAAAACCTTCCACGCCCCACGACGGATTTACAGGTTGTACTTTTCCCGTTAGTCCATAAGGATCGGACACCCATATTCCGGGACCGTACAAGCCTGTTACATGAAATGCACCAAAACCAAAGCAAGCCACCCCGGATAGAAATAAATGAATTCCAAAGATCTTAGGCAAATCCAAAGAAGGTTTTCCTGTACGTTCATCACAAAAAATCTCTAGATCCCAATAGACCCAATGCCAGATAGCTGCCAAAAAGCATAACCCAGAAAACACAATATGTGCTCCAGCTACACCTTCGTAACTCCAAATCCCCGGATTCGTTACAGTCCCTCCTGTGATACTCCAACCTCCCCATGAATTGGTTATTCCTAAGCGAGTCATGAAGGGTATAACGAACATACCCTGTCTCCACATTGGATCAAGAACAGGGTCAGAAGGATCAAAAACTGCTAATTCATACAGAGCCATCGAGCCCGCCCAACCAGCAACCAGAGCTGTATGCATTATATGAACAGAAATCAACCGGCCGGGATCATTCAATACAACGGTATGAACACGATACCAAGGCAAACCCATGGAAAATACCCCTTTCTCAAAGAAAAATAGACACTACGTAACTTTATTGCATTGGCAAAGACTATAATACTATGATTATCCTATAGACTCCACTTGTTCGGTGTATTATTTCCTAACAAGGGTTAATTTACTATTTATTCTCTTCCGTTCGTAAGAACAATGAGAAGCAGATTTATTCTATACTCGATAAGTACCAATACGCAATGGGAGATTGATGCCATTTTCCATGAGTAAATGCGTCCATCCTTATTTAGGCTTTTTTTCATTAGGAGAACCTATTCATAAAAATTTTCCTTTCTTGATTTTGTCTTTCTTTCTGAATTTTTCGAATCTATGGATATGATAAAGCCAATATTCGAAAATGAAAATGGAGGCAATAAAACCATATACGTTTCCACATTAAAGTGAAATAGAGTATTTAGTTCTTTTTTCTTTCAATTCATGCCTATTGGTGTTCCAAAAGTGCCTCTCCGGATTCCTGGAGATGACGATGCATCTTGGGTTGACATATAGTGCGACTTGTCAAATATACTGGGTCATATGGGATTTCCCCGTTCTCTTCCCCGATCGAGATATCCTCTGTTTCGCCCCAAAAAGAGAAATTGAATCATCCAAAAATTGGAGTGTGAAGTGCAATTAGATGCATTGTTTGGGGGAATTCATAGTTCTATTATTAATTAGAATGATTTATGGTTGGCTTTTGTTGGACTAAAAAAATGAAGTATCCAGGCTCCGTTTAGAAAAAACCCAATTTTTAATATTTAATAAATATATTACATATTTATATATCTATGATAAACGATTCCTCTTTGTTATTCCGAAAGTCATAACAAAAAGAAATGGTGATGAGAAGATTTGTCCTATATGTGCAAATCCAAATCGGGCAGATCTTTACCCGGAGTAGAGCATAAACCTAAAAAGATGAAATAGGCCCATTCAGGAACAAGAAAACACCGTCGTAATTTTGATTGAATCTCGATGAAACAATACATCAATGAGAAGTTAATTCGATAAGTTTATTGACTTTTTTCTATTCTAAGAAAGAAAGAAAATAAGTCAAAACCCGTCGTTATTGAAAAATTTCAGAAAAGCCCTTTCATTAGAAGTTTTTAAAAACTGCTATTAAATAGGAAAAAGAATAAGAAAAAGGAAAGGGGGGCTGGAATCTATACATTGATTCTTTTTTTCGAGATTTTTTTGAACCGTATGCATCAAAAGGTGCATGTACGGTTCCTAGGGGATACAATTTTCCCCCACTCAACCGACTTTATCAAGAAAGATTACTTTTTTTAGGCCAAGAAGTTGATAGCGAGATCTCAAATCAACTTATTGGTCTTATGGTATATTTCAGCCTTGAGGATGCTGCCAAAGATTTCTATTTGTTTATAAACTCTCCTGGCGGGTGGGTAATATCTGGATTAGCTATTTATGATACTATGCAGTTTGTGCGACCAGAGGTCCATACAATATGCATGGGATTAGCCGCGTCAATGGGATCTTTTCTCCTGGTTGGAGGAGCAATTACCAAACGTTTAGCATTCCCTCACGCTTGGCGCCAATGAGGTTTTTTTATTTGAGAGAAAACTATGCCTTCGCCATATGAATATTAAGTAATAATAGCATGGCACTTCGAATTCGATATGAAAAATTTTTGTATTGTTCTTTTTTCAAAAGAATCAATTATGTATCGAGAGATTAGTATGAAATAAAAGGTATTTCTCATTTTCTCTTAGGGGAAGCCAATTCAGCGTTACAAACCTTTTTGTTTTCACACCGAAGGGCTCTTAACAATATTTATGTTCTAAAAAAGAGTGCGAAAAAAACAAGATTTTTCCTTTTTTGTTATTGGTTCGATTAAAAAGAAACTTTGGGATTGCTGAATCAAAGATACAAAAATCCATTTTCAAATTTCAAATAGAAAGCAACGGAGCCATCATAGTATTTTTTAACCCCTCCGAAAGTAAGGGTGGCATTTTGATCATTTACTTATCTAGGGCTTGATAAGGGTCAATTTGATTGTAGAGCCGTATGCAATGCACAAAAGATGATGCCCGTACGGTTGTTCCGTTCTATCTTTTTTCCTATTATTCTTTATCTTTCTTTTCTGTTCGTTTCACCACATCAGATGGCGAACCCTTCTATCATCAGGGTAATGATCCATCAACCTGCTAGTTCTTTTTATGAGGCGCAAACGGGAGAATTTATCCTGGAAGCAGAAGAACTGCTGAAACTCCGCGAAACCATCACAAAGGTTTATGTACAAAGGACGGGCAAACCATTATGGGTTGTATCTGAAGACATGGAAAGAGACGTTTTTATGTCAGCAACAGAAGCCCAAGCTTATGGAATTGTTGATCTTGTAGCAGTTCAATGACAAAAAAATGGATTTTTTGAAAATCCGTGATTTGAGATTTTATCTCCGAGTTTACTATTCTATTAAATAGAAAGAATTCATAATGATCTGGTTAGGATCAATCTAAACCTGTCCATTATGTATATGATTCAACATGCCAACTATTAAACAACTTATTAGAAATACAAGACAGCCAATTCGAAATGTCACGAAATCCCCCGCTCTGAGGGGATGTCCTCAGCGTCGAGGAACATGTACTAGGGTGTATGTGCGACTCGTTTAGATCATGAGCTGGCGCAAAAAAAGGAAGAAAACCAATTTCCGGTATGAATGATCAGTACTAGTAAATAGCATAGAATGGATAATGGATAAAGGAACCCCATTTACTATTTAAAAATAAGCAAATTGATCCCTATATTGTGTCTAAAGTTTATGGTTTCCGTTGGTGCAAACCCAACACCTGAATTTCAGATTTCAGACGAGAAGGAATTCTCCATTGATAGCAAACGGTTATCGATTAAGCGGAGGAAATCTTATTTAAATAAAAAAAAAAAAAAGACCAAAATGCTGTTTTCACCCGGTCAAGAACGGACTACGAGGGTCAGCTACCCCAGCTAACTCTCATAATTAAATACCGTTACTGTATAGATGGGTCTGGTTGTGAAAGACCTGTTACTGGATAATTCATGGGTAGAGCCAAAGAGTGTGGTGTGAACTATACAAGTTACCAATAACATTGATTAAATAAAGGAAAGGCTCCGGTGTATAGAGAAGACCTCACCGTTTAAGAAGTAACCATAGAAACGATGAAACCCACTATTTCTATTTCTTTATCCATTTTTCGATTTCTTTTTTTTTTAGGAAAGTTCCTAATTTCGTTCGTATTTCCCAGTAAAATAGCGAAAAAATTCGTGGTCAGGAAGGTTAGAGGAGCCAAAGCCATTGGGATTTTGATTTTATACATTGGAAAAATCCGTTTGGTTATTACTAGATCAAGGCGTGGAAAATAATAACTGAAAGAAAAGAAATCAATTAGTTATTTGTCAAAGTTTTATTTATTCAATGACCAGAATTAAACGTGGATATATAGCTCGGAGACGTAGAACAAAAATTCGTTTATTTGCCTCAAGCTTTCGAGGGGCTCATTCAAGATTGACTCGAACTATTACTCAACAGAAAATAAGAGCTTTGGTTTCGGCTCATCGGGATAGGGATAAGCAAAAAAGAAATTTTCGTCGTTTGTGGATCACTCGGATAAACGCAGTAATTCGAGAAAAGGGAGTATCCTATAGTTATAGTAAATTTATACATGATCTATACAAGAGACAGTTGCTTCTTAATCGTAAAATACTAGCCCAAATAGCTATATCAAATAGAGATTGTCTGTATATGATTTCCACCGAAATCAGAAAAGAAGTAGGTTGTAAAGAATACACCAGAATAATTTTAATGGAGTTCCCCGGAGAATGAACTCCGGGAAGATAGAGTCGAAATTAATAATTAATATGAGAAAATAGCCTAAAGTCGTCAACACGTTCAATAAATTCAATAAAAAAATCTTTTTTCTTATGACAACCAGATAATAAAATTGGGCTTCTCGTATTTATGTCGAACAAAAAACCAATCCATGTCCATGTTTGAGTTCGGATTGGAATTCTGATTCAACTGAACAAAGAATAAGCCTATTTATTTCTGGTTCTAAGACCAGTAGTTCGAGCAGTCGACGCGGTTCTTTCGAATTGTTTCTCATTATTGAGAAAAGGTAACAAAGATAAAATACGGGCTTGTTTTATAGCAATAGTAATTAATCGTTGTTGTTTCAAGGTCAATCTATTCACTCGTCTAGATAATATTTTTCCTTGTTCACTAATAAATCGACTAATTAAATTCATGTTTCTATAATCAATTCGATCCCCCGATTGAATCGGGGGCAAACGCCTACGAAAAGATCGCTTGGATTTATCCATGGTTTGTTTGTTTAGTTTATTTCTTATCCCAAAAATCCTATTTCTTAATTGTCATTTTAATCCACAATAGGATTCTTTTTGACGTTCTATTTCGATTTTAATATGCTCTATGTTTGTTCTATATAATGTCATTTTTCCTCTTTCAAGGCTAAGACTAAGATTTGATCTATTTCTTTATTTCCCTATGAATGGTATGTTTGTAACAATAGGGACAGAATTTTCTCAATTCTAATTGACTAGGCGTATTGTGCCGGTTCTTTTGAGTAATATATCTGGAAATGCCTGTTGATACCCTCTTAAAACCGTTTCGGATACAACCGTTACATTCCAAAATCACCGTTACTCGTGCATCTTTCCTCTTGGACATGAATCCCCCTTTGATTTACTCAGCTCTTTTACTTTGATTCGAAAGTAAGAAAAAGAAAGGAAGGAAAAAATCAAAAATAGAAGTTACTAATTTGAAATCGAACGCGAAAAGATCAAAATCAACAAAAATAAAGTAATAATAAATCAAAGCAAAGCTATAGTAAATAAAAAGAATAAGTAAGACAATGATTTCGAAACTCTATTTCACCCTGAAGAAAAGTATTTCATTGTATTCTTGCCCTAGACCCACATTTCCTACTCTATCCACATTAATATTCATTTCATTCGAACTTGAACCCGAGTCTCGCAGACGTTGAATTCCCTTTTCGACTTTCTCTTTCGTCCCTTATTCTAAAAATTAGAAAAAAGGGAAAAAAGAGAAAAGGGAGGAGGGATTAGTCACAGATATTTGATTGTATCTCTAATCTTTTTCATTCCTTCCGATGGCAATAACTAGAATGAAAAAAAGGGGAATGTTAATGCATCCGGGAAAAAACGATTAATCTCTATCAATAGACCTGCTAAAGCCCCGAACCATAGCGTACTTAGTACTGGGGCCACAGAGAGATATGTTTTTAGATCTCGCATTGAAAAACCTCCTTTTTTATTTATTTAAATACATAAAGACGATGCATATGTGGTTAAGGGCCACTTAGATTCGAGTTGTACACGCAATCCCTAATTCAAATTGAAATGTACAACGATCCATACGGGTTTCTTCTTATTATAAGTGAAATGGGACAAAAAAGACGAAATAGGTAGAAAGATTGTGTTTCTCAATGGAGGAAATAGGCGTGTGGAAACTAAGACGGGAATTCTCTACAATGACACTATAGAACAATTCAAGGGATGTGGCGCAGCTTGGTAGCGCGTTTGTTTTGGGTACAAAATGTCACGGGTTCAAATCCTGTCATCCCTACCTATTACTGCTCCTTTGGGTAGTAACGAGGAATCAATTGAGATCGATTCAAATTGCACGGAATCATTCAAAATAAAATGGATTAGGGTTAGAAACAGAATCCTGTTCTTTACAGCCTTTTCCATTCTGATAAGAAAGCGCTCTTAGTTCAGTTCGGTAGAACGTGGGTCTCCAAAACCCGATGTCGTAGGTTCAAATCCTACAGAGCGTGATTTTTTCTTCGTAGACGAATTAGACTGAAATAGATTCAATCACTTGCATAGCATTGACCTTGACCTTCTGGAGATTAAAGAAAGGGGGGTCGATCAAAAAAAGAAATGCTAATTAATCAAAGGTCCAACTGATCACCCCGCCTGTATTGTAAATATGCAGTTACGAATAATCCAGCCAAAGTAATAGGAAT